TTTTTATATTTATGGATCGGTGAAAAAAAAAGAATCTTTCTTAAAAAATATAGAAGAAAAGCCCCTTCATTAGTCATTAGGAGTTAGAAAAGTCCTACTATAAAAAAAGAAGTCGGGCTCGAATCAGCACATTGATTCTTTTTTTCTTTTCGCAATTTTTTTTGAACCGTATGCATTCAAAGGTGCGTGTACGGCTCTTACGGGATAAACTTTTGTCCTAATCAACCGACTTCATCGAGAAAGATTGCTTTTTTTAGGCCAAGAGGTTGATAGCGAGATCTCAAACCAACTTATTGGTCTCATGGTATATCTTAGTATAGAGGATGAGACCCGAGATCTTTATTTGTTTATAAACTCTCCCGGCGGATGGGTAATACCCGGAGTCGCCATTTATGATACTATGCAATTTGTGCCGCCGGATGTACATACAATATGCATGGGATTAGCCGCTTCAATGGGATCTTTCGTCCTGGTCGGAGGAGAAATTACCAAACGTATAGCATTCCCTCACGCTCCGCGCCAATGAGTTTTTTATTTGAGTGAAAAAAGAAGACTATGCCTTCGCAATATGTAATATGAATATAATATTAAGTAATAATAGCATGGCACTTCGAGTTCGATATGAACAAACCATTGTTGTTTTTTCTTTTCATAACATGAGATTATGTATCGGGCGAGTAATATGAGACTATAATATGAGACTAAAGGGTATTTATGATTTTATCTATCCGGGGTTTATTTCAGCGTCACAAACTTTTTTGTTTTCACACCAGAGGCCTCTTTCCAATATTTATGTTATGAAAGAGTACTAAAAATAAAAAAAAAACAAGATCATTTTTTTACTTATTTGATCGGATCAAAAAGAAACTTTGGGATTGCTGAATCACATATGAGATAAATGATAAATATAGAAAGCAACGGAACCATCATAGTATTTTTGAACTCCCCCGAAAAGAAGGGTGGTAAATGGATCACTTAAGGATTTGGGGCGGGTGGATCCTATTTCTCTTTTTTCTAGACGGAAAGGAAAAGAAAATTCCATTGTAGAGCCGTATGCAATGCGCAAAAAATGCCTGTACGGTTGTTCAATTATCTATATATTCGTATTTTCTTCTTGTTCTTTATCTTTTTCCTTCGTCCGATCGTACGAGATCGAGGGACCATTCATTATGTTATATCATCAGGGTAATGATCCACCAACCTGCTAGTTCTTTTTATGAGGCACAAACGGGAGAATTTGTCCTAGAAGCGGAAGAACTGCTGAAACTCCGCGAAACCCTCACAAGGGTTTATGTACAAAGAACGGGCAACCCCTTATGGGTTGTATCCGAAGACATGGAAAGGGATGTTTTTATGTCAGCAACAGAAGCCCAAGCTCATGGAATTGTTGATCTTGTAGCGGTCGAAAATGCGGGGGATTTCGCGTAAATCCGCGATTCCATTTTGGACCATAATTCAGATGAACCTAAATTGAATATTTTATCCGCTTATCGGAGTAAAAAAGAAAAATGAATAATCATCCGGTTAGGATTGATCTAAACCAGCCCATTTTATATACGATTTAGCATGCCAACTATTAAACAACTTATTAGAAACACAAGACAGCCAATAAAAAATGTAACAAAATCCCCTGCTCTTCGGGGATGTCCTCAACGTCGAGGAACATGTACTAGGGTGTATGTGCGACTCGTTCAGATCATGAGCTGGAACAAACAAAAGAAAGGGATATTTTTTTCCAGTATCAATGACCGGTACCAATGAATAGGTTGGAAGAATTCCACCCAATATCAATATAATATATAAATCTAAAAAAAGCCCCTGTTGTGTATGAAATTTATGGTTTCTATTGGTGCAAATCCAATCACCTCAATTGGAGATGAGAAGCAATTCCCCATTGGTAGCAAATGGTTATCCATTAAGCGGGGGGAATAGTATTTAAGAAGCAAAAAAATTATGCTCTAACTCTTGCAAAAACGGACTAACAGGGTCAGCTACCTAGCCAACCTTTGTAATTAAATATCGTTACTGTATGGGTAGATCTCATTGTGAAAAAGGCCCATTACTGGATAATTCATAGGTAGAGTCAAAGAATGTGAACTGTACAAGTTACTAATAACATTGATTAAATGAGGAAAAAGGCTCCGGTGTATAGAGAGGACCTCGCCGTTTAAGAAGCAACCATAGAAACGATGGAACCCGCTATTTTTTTATCCATTTACCTTTTTTTAGACTTTATATTATACTCAACTTTATTTATTTGTATTTGTGGATACCTAGTATAGTATCAATAAATTTCCGGGGTTAATGCCTGGAAAAAATAGCGGTTGGGAAGGTCATAGTAGTAAAAGCCATTGGAATTTTTTTTTATACATCGGACGAATCCGTTTTGTTATTAATAGACCAGGAAAGGGGAAAAGAATGACTGAAAGAAAATAAATCAATTAGTTATTCATCAAAGTTTAATTTGATTCAATGACCAGAATTAGGCGAGGGTATATAGCGCGGAGACGTAGAACAAAAATTCGTTTATTTGCATCAACCTTTCGAGGGACTCATTCAAGACTTACTCGAACTACTATTCAACAGAAAATGAGAGCCCTGGTTTCTGCTCATCGGGATAGGGGTAGGCAAAAGAGAAATTTTCGTCGTTTGTGGATCACTCGGATAAATGCAGCAATTCGTGAGAGAGGGGTATACTATAGTTATAGTAGATCTATACATGATCTGTACAAGGGGCGGTTGCTTCTTAATCGTAAAATACTTGCACAAATAGCCATATCAAATAGGAATTGCCTTTACATGATTTCCAATAAGATAAGATCATGAAAATCAAATAAGTAGATTGGAAGGAATACACCGTAATGATTAAAACGGGGGCCCCGGAGAATGAGCTCCGGGAAGGTAGAGTAGAAATTCATATGATAAAAATATAATCAAAATGAATACGCTTCAATCAAAAAAAGAAGAAAAAATTGTTACTTTACTACTTTTTTGATGTGACAATCCAATCTGGATTCTCAAATTTTTCGAACAAAAAACCAATCTGAGTTGGGGTTCGGATTGGGGTTTTTATTCAATTGCAATTCAGAAATTGGCCTATCTATTTATTTCTAGTTCGAGGACCTGTAGTTCTAGGAGTCGACTCAGTTCTCTCAAATTGTTTCTCATTATTAAGAAAAGGTAACAAAGATAAAATACGAGCTTGTTTTATAGCAATAGTAATTAATCGTTGTTGTTTCAAAGTCAATCTATTCACTCGTCTAGATAATATTTTTCCTTGTTCACTAATAAATCTACTAATTAAACTCATGTTTCTATAATCAATTCGATCCCCCGAACCAATTGGGGGCAAACGCCTACGAAAAGATCGTTTGGATCTAAGAAAAAGTCGCTTGGATTTATCCATGGTTTATTCCTTATCTTTAAAATACTATTTCTGAATTCTAATTTCATTTGGGATCCGGCCGAAATAGGATTTGGTTGTTTTTATTTTTATAGTTTATTTATATATATATTATGTAATTATTATGTTATGTAATTTATTGCTGTTCCTTGGAGGGGTTACACGCGCGTTACATTACGTTTTATCTATTTCTTTATCTCCCCATGAATCGTATGCTTGTAACAATAGGGACAAAATTTTCTCAATTCCAATCGACTAGGCGTATTGTGTCGATTCTTTTGAGTAATATATCTGGAAATGCCCCGCGATTCTTTATTAATACCGTTTCGGACACAACTGTTACATTCCAAAATAACTCTTACTCTAACATCTTTACCTTTGGCCATGAACCTCCTTTTTGATTTTTTATTCCCTCAACTCTTCCATTTTCGATCCGAAACGAAGAAGAAAAAAAGAAGTTGAAGTTGCTGACTCGAAATCCAATTCCGAAATATTTCATTGCAATCAATATCAATAGAGAAATAAAAGAAAAATAATAAGTAATACAACGATTTCTAACTATCAATTAGTTCTCATATTGGTATTTCATTTAAGTATCTTGTATGCTTTTGTTGTCTTCGACCCTTATTTTTTCCATTTATGCTCTCCCTCTATTAATTCAGCCTAAACCCAAGTTTCATTGCGGGTGAATCTTCTTTGATTCTTTCTCTTTACTTCTTTTTTTTTTAGGATAAAAAACTGATAGTGACAGAAAGAACAAAACAAAGAAAAGGGGGTTAGTCGCAGATAATTTATTGTATCTCTAATCTTCTTCATCCCTAACTAGAATGAAAAAAAAGGGAATGTCAACGCATCTGGGAATAAACGATTGATCTCTATCAATAGACCGGCCAAAGACCCGAACCATAAAGTGCTTAACACAGGTGCCACGGATAGATATGTTTTTATATCTCGCATTGAAAATCCTCCTTTTTTTATTGTAATACATATATGATCAGATACGTATGTAGTTAAGAATCACTTGTATTTGTACGGGGAATCCCTAACTAAAATGGATATATATAGAATATAACGACCCGGCAAATTCTATTTTCATTTCTTTACAACGGAAAAAGACGCCCACTTACTTTCTGAACATTACTGATATAAATTTATTTATTGATGTATATGTTAGGTTTAATATATATTATATATATATTAGAATATATTTTTTATTCTTTTATTATATATTATATGAGACGAAAAAGAAGAAACGGCAAAAGAAATTTTCTATCAATGGAGGAAATAACGATGTGGAAAACAAGACGGGGATTCTCTACAATGACACTGTAGGCCAATTGAAAGGGATGTAGCGCAGCTTGGTAGCGCGTTTGTTTTGGGTACAAAATGTCACGGGTTCAAATCCTGTCATCCCTATCTATTACTTCTTCTACGCGCAGTAATGCAAGATTAATTAAGATCAATGAAAATTGGACATACATAATCCTTTATGATACTATATGGATGCAAGATATGGTAGGGGTTACAAAAGAAATTCCTTTTATTTATATTTACTTTACGATATTTTATATTGTGATAAGATAAGAAAGCGCTCTTA